GCTTTTTTGGAGAGAGATACTCTTTCACCAATCGAGTCACAGGTATCTAACATATTCATACCTAAGGATTCTCCACAAAGTGGTGACGAAACATATAACTTGTACAAATATTTCCATTTTCCAATTCGATCCGATCCATTCGTTCCTAGAGCTTTTTATTCGATCGCAGACATTTCTGGAACACCTCTAACAGAGGGAGAAATAGTCCATTTTGAAAGAACTTATTGTCAACCTCTTTCAGATCTGAATATATCTGATTCAGAAGGGAAGAACTTGCATCAGTATCTCAATTTCAATTCAAACATGAGTTTGATTCACACTCCATGTTCTGAGAAAGATTTACCATCCGAAAATAGGAAAAAACGGAGTCTTTGTCTAAAGAAATGCGTTGAGAAAGGGCAGATGTATAGAACCTTTCAACGAGATAGTGCTTTTTCAACTCTCTCAAAATGGAATCTATTCCAAACATATATGCCATGGTTCCTTACTTCGGCAGGGTACAAATATCTAAATTTTTTATTTTTAGATACTTTTTCAGACCTATTGTCGATACTAAGTAACAGTCCAAAATTTGTATCCATTTTTCATGATATTATGTATGGATCAGATATATCATGGCGAATTCTTCAGAAAAAAGGGTGTCTTCGACAATGGAATCTGATAAGCGAAATTTCGAGAAAGTGTTTACATAATTTTCTTATGTTCGAAGAAATGATTCATCGAAATAATGAGTCACCATTGATATCGACACATCTGAGATTGCCAAATGTTCATGAGTTCCTCTATTCAAGCCTTTTCCTTCTTCTTCTTGTTGGATATCTCGTTCGTACACATCTTCTCTTTGTTTGCCGAGCCTCTAGTGAGTTACAGACAGAGTTCGAAAAGGTCAAATCTTTGATGATTCCACCATACATGATTGAGTTGCGAAAACTTCTGGATAGGTATCCTACATCTGAACTGAATTCTTTCTGGTTAAAGAATCTGTTTCTAGTTGCTCTGGAACAATTAGGAGATTCTCTAGAAGAAATCCGGGGTTCTGTTTCTGGCGGCAACATGCTATTGGGTGGTGATCCCGCTTATGGGGTCAAATCAATCCGTTCTAAGAAGAAATATTTGAATATCAATTTCATCGATCTCATAAGTATCATACCAAATCCCACCAATCGAATCACTTTTTCGAGAAATACGAGACATCTAAGTCATACAAGTAAAGAGATCTATTCATTGATAAGAAAAAGAAAAAACGTGAACAGTGATTGGATTGATGATAAAATGGAATCCTGGGTTGCGAACAGTGATTCGATTGATGATGAAGAACGAGAATTTTTGGTTCAGTTCTCCACCTTAACGACAGAAAAAGGGATTGATCAAATTCTATTGAGTCTGACTCATAGTGATTATTTATCTAGTGATCATTTATCAAAGAACGACTCTGGTTATCAAATGATTGAACACCCGGGAGCAATTTACTTACGATATTTAGTTGACATTCATAAAAAGTGTCTAATGAATTATGAGTTCAATACATCCTGTTTAGCAGAAAGACGGATATTCCTTGCTCATTATCAGACAATCACTTATTCACAAACCTCGTGTGGGGCTAATAGTTTTCATTTCCCGTCTCATGAAAAACCCTTTTCGCTCCGCTTAGCCCTATCCCCCTCTAGGGGTATTTTAGTGATAGGTTCTATAGGAACTGGACGCTCCTATTTGGTCAAATACCTAGTGACAAACTCCTATGTTCCTTTGGTATTTCTGAACAAGTTCCTGGATAACAAGCCTAAAGGGTTTCTTATGGATGATATCGATATTGATGATAGTGACAATATTGATGATAGTGACGAGATTGATGCTAGTGACGATATCGATCTTGACCTCGATACGGAGCTGCTAACTCTGATGAATGCGCTAACTATGGATATGATGCCGGAAATAGACCGATTTTCTATCACCCTTCAATTCGAATTAGCAAAAGCAATGTCTCCTTGCATAATATGGATTCCAAACATTCATGATCTGGATGTGAATGAGTCGAATTACTTATCCCTCGGTCTATTAGTGAACTATCTATCCAGGGATTGTGAAAGATGTTCCACTAGAAATATTCTTGTTATTGCTTCGACTCATATTCCCCCAAAAGTGGATCCCGCTCTAATAGTTCCGAATAAATTAAATACATGCATTAAGATACGAAGGCTTCTTATTCCACAACAACGAAAGCACTTTTTCAATCTTTCATATACTAAGGGATTTCACTTGGAAAAGAAAATGTTCCATACTAATGAATTCGGGTCCATAACGATGGGTTCCAATGCACGAGATCTTGTAGCACTTACCAATGAGGCCTTAGCGATTAGTATTACACAGAAGAAATCAATTATAGACACTAATACAATTAGATCCGCTCTTCATAGACAAACTTGGGATTTGCGATCTCAGGTAAGATCGGTTCAGGATCATGAGATCCTTTTCTATCAGATAGGAAGGGCTGTTGCACAAA